AGACAATGCAGCAGGGTTGGTTATCTAATTGGCTAGTCAAACATGAGGTGGTTCATAGATCTTTGGGCTTCGATCACCGAGGAATAGAGACTTTACAAATAAAAGCAGGGGATTGGGATTCCATTGCTGTCATTTTATATGTATATGGTTACAATTATTTACGTTCCCAATGTGCTTATGACGTAGCACCCGGTGGATCTTTAGCTAGCGTTTATCATCTTACGAGAATACAGTATGGTATAGATAACCCAGAAGAAGTATGCATAAAAGTCTTTGCCCAAAAGGATAATCCTAGAATCCCGTCTGTCTTCTGGGTTTGGAGAAGTGCCGATTTTCAAGAACGCGAATCTTATGACATGGTGGGAATTTTTTATGATAATCATCCACGCCTTAAACGTATCTTAATGCCTGAAAGTTGGATAGGCTGGCCCTTACGTAAGGACTATATAACCCCCAATTTCTATGAAATACAAGATGCTCATTGAATGATAATAAATTCATTCTCACTTATACAACACAACTCTAGATTTTATTCAAGTCAAGGAATATTTTTACGTTCTGTTCCTAGACGAAACGAAATACCTATTATATTCTAATTAATTCCTATTATACAAAAAGGTCCAGATAGACTGAGCAAAAAAGAGCTTCATTTAGATTTTCTGATTTGGAAAATCACATATTCCTTTCCTTCGTATGAACAGAAAAATATAATGACTCAAAAAAGTTCCTCCCACGAACTTTGTACCGCGCGCATTACCTAGAACAACTAGGAAAGTAAGATAAGCAAGAATCAAAAAATCTTCTTCGGAATAGCGGAATACAAAATTAATAAGAAATCCAAAAAGAAAAGAACCAGAAGATTTGAGCCCCTTTCTAAAAAGAAGTGTTTAGAGATTTATCTACTTAGTCTATACGATCTAGATTATTAAGGAATCCGCATCCCAATGCATCTCGAGGTATTTGTATCTATTCGGTAAATCTTTTTTTTCTGTGCCAGGAACCAGATTTGAACTGGTGACACGAGGATTTTCAGTCCTCTGCTCTACCAACTGAGCTATCCTGACCCTTTCTTGTGCATCATCCTAGTAGAGTATTTGCATCTATGTCAATTAAAGGGACTAAAAAATCAATAAAGTATTCCATTCCAAATTTGGAAATGGCGGGTAGTCCTATGCATTGTGGACGGTTTACTTAATAAAACTTTAAAATCTAATTAATAATCGAGATTCCTTGCCGATACTCTACTCTAATAAAAAGGAAATCATCTATTTAATGAATAGCATAAGATTCATTGAGTTCTCTTCCCACTCCTTTGTGAAAGAGTAGAATGAGAAAGCTAATGAATCTTAAACCCATTGATAAAAGAAAAAAAAAGGATAAATACTGTGGTTAGGGAATAAAAATAAAAGAAGGTTTGTTGGGGATAGAGGGACTTGAACCCTCACAACTTATAAAGTCGACGGATTTTCCTTTTACTAGAAATTTCATTGTTGTCAGTATTGACATGTAGAATGGGACTCTCTCTTTATCCTCGTCTGATTAATCCACTTTTTAAAAAATCTCAAAAACAATGAATTGAAGGATTTGATTACTCAATATTCGATTGGAATGGATTCACAATAATTCTAAAAAAATTCTGAATTTTCAATTTCATAATCATTCCTAATTTCATTCTAAAAAATCAATAAAATAAATAAAGAACCTAAATTATGATATGGGTTCTGTGATTAATCATTTGCTATGTCAGTATCTATACGTGTGTATTAGATGTAGAAAGCCCCTCTTTCTCTAATTTTGAGGGAGTTCCACTACCAACACAACGTAATTACCTTGATTCGTTAGAACAGCTTCCATTGAGTCTCTGCACCTATCCATTTCTTTTGGGTTCTTGTTTGAGAACCACTTGTTTTTCAAAAAAGGGATTTGGCTCAGGATTGCCCATTTTTCATTCCAGGGTTTCTCTGAATTTGGAAGTTACCACTTAGCAGGTTTCCATACCAAGGCTCAATACAATCAAGTCCGTAGCGTCTACCGATTTCGCCATATCCCCATTTTCTTTTTCTTTGAAACGTAGTCTAGCAGCTCATCTCCATTTTAGAGACCCCGCTTATTGCAATTCAGAATTGAATTGATTCTATCGTTGATATATTTGCAATTCAATCGGAATCAATATATCCAAAAGTTTTTCTCTTCCCCGCCCCCCCCCTCCTTCCTTTTTTAGAGTATTCCAAATCGTACTATAACGCTTGATATTCATTCTTTTTTTTTCTAATCTAAATTAGAAATTTCATTTGCTATGATTCTCCCTTCTCCTTAGTAAAATATTTATCCTTAAATTATTAACAAATAAAAGAAAACACGAAATATCTCAAAAAATATATATAATGATCGAATGAAAGAGATTGGCATTTTCTCTTTATTATATTATTCATATATATTATTCTTTTCTATGTATTAGATTATTTGTCCGAGCCATATCAAATTGAAAATATCTGAAATCAAATTCAATATAGAAATTGGAATAGATTCCATTAGAAAAATCCATTTGCGAATTAGAGAAATAAAAAGAAAGTTCAATAAATTCTATAATCCTATTTAAGAATATCATTTAGTTAAGCATATCAAACTTACTTTATCTTTCTGAAATTCTAGTATTTTTTTCTAAGTAGAACTTCCTATTTCGAACTAGTTAATAACTAAGATTAATAATTAAGATCTGACATTTTACAGATTTCCTATATATATTTCTATTTGTTACACTATTTCTGTTATGTAAGCCCACTTAGCTCAGAGGTTAGAGCATCGCATTTGTAATGCGAGGGTCATCGGTTCAAATCCGATAGTCGGCTTTTTTCTCTATCAATGTTCCATAAACAAGAATCTCTTTTTGTCCGAATTAAATGGGGAATCTAGGGTCTATTATGTTGTTCTACCTTACAATTTTGCTAGATACAAAGCATAAAAATAAATAATATATATACAAAAAATCCAGATGTTGATGAAATTCTATTTTTTGTGGTACTATTTTTTGTGGTACTTTAGTAGATAGTAGATTTGACTCTGTTTATCCTTTAGTTTAATTCAGTTTTAATTTCGATGTATTCTGTAATGTAAATAGAATGAAATTTTTTGTGTAAAATGAAATTTCAATAAAATAAAAAAGGAGCCTTCATGTCCCGTTATCGAGGACCTCGTTTAAAAAAAATACGCCGTCTGGGAGTTTTACCAGGACTCACTAGAAAAACGCCTAAATCCGGAAGTAATCAGAAAAAGAAATTCCATTCTGGAAAAAAAGAGCAATATCGTATTCGTCTTCAAGAAAAACAGAAATTGCGTTTTCATTATGGTCTGACAGAACGACAATTACTTAGATATGTACATATCGCTGGAAAAGCAAAAAGGTCAACAGGTCAGGTTTTACTACAATTACTTGAAATGCGTTTGGATAATATCCTTTTTCGATTGGGTATGGCTTCAACCATTCCTGGGGCCCGGCAATTAGTTAACCATAGACATATTTTAGTTAATGGTCGTATAGTTGATATACCAAGTTTTCGTTGCAAACCCCAAGATATTATTACTACGAAGGATAACCAAAGATCAAAACGTCTGGTTCAAAATTCTATTGCTTCATCCGATCCGGGCAAATTGCCAAAGCATTTGACGGTTGACACATTGCAATATAAAGGACTAGTAAAAAAAATTCTAGATAGGAAGTGGGTCGGTCTCAAAATAAATGAGTTGTTAGTTGTAGAATATTACTCTCGCCAGACTTGAACTTAACGAAAAAAGGAAAGGTTCATAGAATTTTTCCCCCTTCCCCTTTCCCCGAACTAAATCGACCTAAGGCTCTTAATTTTGATTTTCCCATTCACCTAGCAGAAATAGATTAACCCTAGGATCCTTTTTTCTTTTTTGTTATTTCCTCTATGTGTATTTTACACACCACAGTAATTTGCTATAGAGAATTTCTATTAAATAAGGGTATTATTGCTGGAATAAATTGTTATTTAATTTGATACATTGTGATCGCTAACGTTGATGAATTAAGAGAAACGGAAAGAGAGGGATTCGAACCCTCGGTAAACAAAAGTCTACATAGCAGTTCCAATGCTACGCCTTGAACCGCTCGGCCATCTCTCCTCCATAATCTTATTATGGAAAATAAACTGAGTGAATAGCGAGTTTTCGTATTTCTGCAGTAGCAGTAGAGGTACAGCCACAACGGCTTGGGGATTCCATGGCTCTATTGGATGGAAAAATTCTTTTTCATCTAAGTGGGAGGATCCCCAATTTTTTTACTAGGAATTCCTTCCCCTCGAAAAGTTTTTCTTTGGGGAAAAGCCAAATAAAAAGAGAATGGAAGAATTCTTCTTATTCCATAAGAAAATTCCATAAGAAAATACGGGAACCCTAGAATTCCATTTGCATAAAGTACGTTACGCCATACAATCTAAATAAAAAAGGGGGTGTGGGGCAATTAATGACTTTGAAAATGCGAAATAGCTGATGAGAGAAGTTGTTGTTGAGAAATAGAAAAGTGGAATGAAATCCAGTCTTAGTCAAATATTTCATATCTCTTCTTGTCCAAACAGAAGGAAAAGGAGATTATTTGGGCTGAACGGAAAATCCATACATCTCTTATCCATTTAGAGCATATGGATCGATTTATAAGAATTGAATGTTTTGTTTTTATGTTATTTTGTGATAGAATGAAAAGAATTCTATATAGAATGGGTTGGGAATTATGCCTAGATCCCGTATAAATGGAAATTTCATTGATAAGACTTCTTCGATTGTAGCCAATATTTTATTGCAAATAATTCCAACAACCTCAGGGGAAAAAAGGGCATTTACTTATTATAGAGATGGTGCGATTTGACTCTTTTTTTTTAACCCTACCTACATCTCAGTCTTACGAGAAAGAGAGGGGGTTCGCATAGAGAGAACAAAATTAGTAAAGGAAACCCACGCTTTGGGAAGGTGAGGTGAACTAACAATTCCTTCTGTCGTGTATCCTCGATTGATGTGGCCTCAGATGCTTCAATTGTAGATTTGAGTATTAAGCGAAAGGTTACACCTACAGGATAGGTTCTGTATTACAGACCAATCCGACTCTACTAGTACCAATAGGCAGCATAGGGGAGAAAAGCACTACACCTCGAAATAGGAATCAACAAGAAAAAAACTTTGTTAGAAATTAGCCCTTTCCTGATCGGTATCAGGGTTGGGAAGAATGGTTGGGATAACAAATAACCATCAGGTTTGTACTTTGGATACCCTTATAACCATCAAAGGTCGTTGAAGTGGCTAATTCCTGTAAATAGGAGGCGTTGAGAACAAAGAAATTCTTGGAGCTTTCGTTTTCCTCTAGCATTAATAGAATTCATTGGTGTTAAGAAAAATCTCTTGGGGGAAGGTTGGCTAGAGATTTCTTGGAAAAATACCAGCCCCTTTCGGTCCATAATGAGATGGGACTAATTCTATTTTCATTCTATGGATTTTTCGCTTAGTACTATGTACAGAAGGGAGGAGCCGTATGAGATGAAAACCTCATGTACGGTTTTGGAACGGAGATTTTTTGAATAGAATGAACGACCGTAACGGATGTTGGCTCAATCCGAAGGAAATTATGCGGAAGCTTTGCAGAATTATTATGAAGCTACGCGACTAGAAATTGATCCCTATGATCGAAGTTATATACTATATAACATAGGCCTTATACACACAAGCAATGGAGAGCATACAAAGGCTTTAGAATATTATTTCCGGGCGCTAGAACGAAACCCCTTCTTACCGCAAGCTTTTAATAATATGGCCGTGATCTGTCATTACGTGCGACTATCTCCACTATGGAAAGAAGAAAAAAAGGATGAAATTTTCTAGTATTTACTAGAAAAAGCGCTTTCTACATAGGGATCGTCAAAACAACGATTTTGCCCTATCAGCTGTAGGAAGGAAGGACACTTCACGAGAATCTAAATAGGAAGAAAGTAGAGCCTATACTACTATTCTATGGATAAAGCTCAAATTGATAGAGAAAACACCGTAAAGATCAATTAGTGAGCGACTGGGTCGATACAACTAAAAAAACTGCTTTATTATACCATGATATGGGACACCATTTAGGAATCCGCTTATGTAATAGAGCCGATCCACTAAGGGATTAAGCAGCGGTGTAGTATCAGATCCCAAAGATAGTAAGTTCTTTTTTCTTTCTTATGGGAAAAAGTATTTTTCGAGGATTCTATAGAAATTTCATATATGAAAGAGACGAAACGGAGATAGTTACCTTTCAGAAAATTCGAACGAAGGATATGGGTCTATCTATGCTTCATTCTTCTGAAGGTGGGAGAAAAGATCAAACTGATTATTGAGCAAAATTAGGGTTTGAAACTTAGGTAATTAACTTCTTCTGCTTAACCCAAGAAAAAATTGGATCGATTTTTGAGAAATCGAATTCAGTTAAGATAGGGGAAATTAAGATAGCAATTTCTGAGCCGTATGAGGTAGGAAACTCTCAAGTACGGTTCTAGGGGAAGGAACTACCTATTCCGACCGAGGAGAACAGGCCATTCTACAGGGTGATTCGGAAATTGCGGAAGCTTGGTTTGATCAAGCTGCTGAGTATTGGAAACAAGCTATAGCGCTTACTCCGGGAAATTATATTGAAGCACAGAACTGGTTGAAGATTACGAAGCGCTTTGAATTTGAATAAGACCACTCTCCATTTTCATAAAATGGGTGGTTTGGTTGTTGATCCATTAATCAAATAATTTAGGTAGGAAGATCGAATCAAGAATTTCATTATATCCCTTTCTTCTACTTTCGATTTTATATCATATTTCATAAGGATAAGCAATAGGGATAGGCTCTAGAACAGAAGTAATAAAGCAAATAAAAGGCGGCAATCCAAATATTCCTACCTAATATATCAGGATGGTCCTATTAACAATTCTAATGAGTTATCTTGGAATTTGGAATCGAATAAAAAAATCTATATTATGCTCACTCAAGGAAAGTAGATGTAGATAGGGGCTTATACCCTAAAAAAAATAGTATTTTTTACGTCTGGAAATAATTTTCCAGGATAAGCAATGTCCGTTAGGCACCTAATCCTTATGTCATAATAGATCCGAACACTTGCCTCGGATTGACTTCAATATATAATTGCTCCAGTGAATAACTAAAAAAAAAAAAAAAATAGAAGGACGGTAGATAGTAAAGAAAAGGACTAATCATAATATCTATCTTTCAAAGATTCAATAAAAAAGTTGGCGGGTCTCTTTGTATGTCTTGTCCGGAAAGAGGAGGACTTAATGATTATTCGTTCGCCGGAACCAGAAGTTAAAATTGTTGTGGATAGGGATCCTGTAAAAACATCTTTTGAGGAATGGGCCAGACCTGGGCATTTCTCAAGAACAATAGCTAAGGGCCCTGATACTACCACTTGGATCTGGAACCTACATGCTGATGCTCACGATTTCGATAGTCATACCG